TGATTTGATTCGATACAAGACGACACAAGAAAAGGATTTTCTTGTGTCGTCTTGTATCGAATCGAATAGACGATTAGGAAGACTAAGAATACTAATTTCATTTTTCCCGTCCTCCTTGCCTTGTATTATATTCCTTTCTATTTGTATACTTATTTTCTATCATTAGGAATGGTATACAAGTAATGAGTTTCAGACATCCCGCAAAATAAAAAAGAGTAAAAAAAAAAAAAATAAAGAAAAGACTTATAGAATTTTTTGAATCATATATCATTCTATCGATCAACAAGAATTTGGCACTTTTACCAACTTTCTTTTAAGAAATCTATAGATCTAGAAATTCATTTCGTACAATTGAACCTTTTCAAACTGTTTCTTTTTCAGAACCAAAAAGATTTGTGCCAAAATCACAGATGCCAAGAAGAACAGAAGGCCTTGAACTCGTAATGGATCTTGAAGCACTATTTCCGCGTCTCCCTGACCAAACCCTCCTATATTTGGATTACTTGTTAATGGTTGATCAAGCTTGATGGATTCACCTTCTGAAACAAGAAGTTCTGGTCCTGGAGGTATAATATCAACCACTTGACGTCCTTCTAATGCATCAACTATGGATATTTCATATCCCCCCTTTTCTTTACGTGCTATTCTGCTTACTATACCAGCAGATGTAGCATTATAAACTGTATTGTTACTCTTGCTACCATCAGGATAAATCTGACCCCTTCCTCTGTTCCCACCTACATATATGGGATATTTTAAGAAGTGAACGTCTTTTTTCGTCGCAGGGTCGGGGGAAAGAATAGGAAAGACGATTTCACTATATTTCTGACCGGGAACAGGACCTATCACAAGAATATTTCTTTTATTAGGACGATAACACTGAAAAGAAAGATTGCCCATCTTTTCTTTCATTTCGGGAGAAATACGATCAAGGGGGGCTAATTCGAATCCCTCGGGTAAAATAAGAACAGCTCCTACATTCAAAGCTCCTTTTTTACCATTAGCAAGAACTTGTTTCAATTGCATATCATAAGGAATTCGAACAACTGCTTCAAATACAGTATCAGGAAGTACAGCTTGCGGAACTTCAATATCCACGGGCTTATTAGCTAAATGGCAATTGGCACATACAATTCGCCCAGTTGCTTCTCGTGGATTTTCATAACCCTGCTGTGCAAAAATGGGATATGCATTTGAAATAGATGCTCGAGTTATTACATATATCATGATCGATACATAAATAGATCGAGTCATCTGTTCTTTTACCCAAGAAAAAGTATTTCTATTTTGCATGGTCCAATCATTGATCCACGGAATTTCTACAATAAATTTGATAGGTATCTAGTAGAATTCCCTATCCACAAGTTTGTCATTGTATTGATTGTACTGAAAGAATTGTACTATAGTAAGAATACCTTGAAGTAAATAAGGTAGAAGTATAAAGAAAAAGATCTAATAAATTATTCATTCATTGAATGATAAATTACTACAAGCGAAGGAGATACACGATTTAAAAAATGGAAGATCCAATATTTCACAATTGTATCTAGAATCACTGGAAAAGTGGAAACAAGACCAGATAGAATCTGATCATTCTGAGCCAATCCAAAATCGCTGTAGATCGAACCAATCATTAGTTCCCAACCATGGGTCGAGTGAAATCCGATCCATAAATCAGTAACTAAAAGAATCGAAAAAGCTTTGATTGTATCACTTAAGTTATAGAGAAATTCCTGAATCCAAGAATTTAGAATGAAAAGTTCTTCATTACCCAGAAAAAAATAACCACTTAGAATAGCAAAACAGATTAGATTTGTAGAGAAATGCAAAATGATATGGAAATGAGATTCATTGTGTTTTTGGACCAATTGTATTGTTTCCTTGTGCATTCCTATACGAATCCTTTGCATATATGTCTCCGAGTACTCCTTTATCATCTCGTCCAACAGGAATAGTTCTTCTAATTCCATAAATTTTTCTAGAACATTTTTCTCTTGAATATCATTCAAAAGGATTTCGGATTGCCTGGTATTCCACCAATTAATAACCCGAGTTTCTAGACATTTATTAAATGAGAGAGAAATCCACCAGGGCAAAAAGAGTATAGACACAAGATATGGGAGGGAAGCCAATGCTTTCTTTTTTTTCATTCTGTATCCATGATGTGAATTGTTAATGAACCTGTTTCATTCGTCGATTCTATCTGATCTATCTGAGATTTCTATGAAGCACGAATTATATAACAAGAGCCTATAACTCTAACAAGAAAACAAGAATAAGGTATCGAACCTATGGATCTTTTCCTATTTTTGTTTTTGTGTAAGAATTGAGTCTTTGGATCTAGAATAATCTAGAATAGAACATAGAAGAAGGGCCCTTTTAAAATGAAAAAAAAAGTAAATATTATTTCCATATTCCAGAGATCATAATTAGGCAAATTGTAACCAATTTTCCCTTCATTTATTCCTTTCGATAAAGACTCAAAATCGAAAACCCATTTGAACTAACGAATAGAATTTGGATTTAAAGACGAACCCTACCGGATCCTTTAATTCTTTTATTTCTATTTTGAATTTTGAATTCAAAAGATTTCACTGTCTAACCGCAGCGCGGGGATAGGGTATCAATTCAAAGGCCTAAAAAGAGGAATTATGTTTTACGAAAACAAAAGACATGTTAGGATATTTGATGAATCTATAATTATTAGACCTTTTACTAGTATAAAGAGTGAAACTGTACACCATGTGTATGCGTATACAAAATAGTTTTTATTCTCCTTAATATATTTTTTTTAATATATTCTATTTGATTAGTGATATTTTTGATTAGTTATATTTTTGATTAGTTATATTAGATTTTATTAATATTGTTCCATATACGTCCTCCTGCTTTTGAGATGTATTAAGTTCCTTCTCTCATGCTGAGATTTATTCTTTAGTTCATTTCAAAATACTTCAATGGGTACGCGCAAGAAATAGGCCAATTCGGCAGCTTTTTGTTCAATTTCTCGTGGAGTCAAATTCTCATCAGTACGGGTCAAGGGAATAGCTCCTTGGCCCCTGACTTCCATATAAAGAACACGACGAGGAAAAAGACCCTCTCTCACCTCCATTCTGATTGATTGGATATCTTTCAGAAAGAAACGAAGGAAGACGCGACGATTTCTTCCAGGAAATCCCCAACGAAAAAGGGACATTATCCCTTTTTTTCTATTGAATTGGTCATAACCACTACCTACATTCCATGAAATTGTGCACCACAAATAAGAACTAATGAATAGACCTGCGATCCCATAAAAAGACATCACGATCCCTTGTGGGAAAAAAAGAATTTGCTGATAAGGAAATACGGATATCAGATTTTTACCAAGATAACTGGAAGTTCCAACCACTAAGAATCCTAGTGAACCTAAAAAAAGGATAAAGGCCCAGCAAAAATTACTTGTTTTTCGAGACCCTGTTATAAGTTCTATCCATATATGTTCTGATCGCCAGTTCATACTATACTAGATCCAGTTGCATTCGATTGGAATTGAGAGAATAATCCAAAAGGATTTGACTCGACTTTTATTGCTTGATCCCGAAGTAACTTTCATCAACTAGCAGCATTCCGACAGGAACTCTTAGGAATAATTGGTTAGATAAATTTAGTTTCTATTTCAAATATTTTTCAAAAAAGATTTGCTGATCATTTTGAATTTAATCATTTAATTGATTAAGCTATAACCGCATATACATGCATTAATGCGTATATTATGCATCGGCATACATAACAAAACAACTCTTCCATTTGTTTTCGGAAAAGCCACATATCATATATCCTACCATATTACATTAAAAAAGTATCTGTATGATGATCCAGTTTTGAAATAAATTGATGAGATTTGGTCCCATCATATTTAGACAATCTTATTTCTTTGGACATAAAGAGATAAAGAAGCCATTGCGATTGCCGGAAAGACTAGGGCCACTACAGGAACAAAAATAGAGGGAAGGCTAAAATCTATCATAGAATGGGTACCTCAATTTCATATTTGTACCTATTATAATTATAAAGATATCTTATGATAAGTCTATCTATTAGATAGAATATTAAGATAATATTAATATGAAATATTTCATAACCAATAACGAATGTAGAACTCAATGAAGTGTACCTATTCCTCTTTCTACACGAATATTTATGAGAATCCGCTTTAAGAAATTGAATTCTTCTTCTCCCATCTTTATCTTCATCGTCTTTCTATCTTTCCTTTCATCAAAACACCTTTTTTTCTTTGAAAGGGAAGATAGAAAAGAGTTTCTTATGAGTTCCCGACTTTAACCAATCTTATCCAACAAACAGGGATTCCTAGTGAAAAACGGGGATTTTCGCTAAATAGAAAGAACTTCTATATTCTTATTATTTGTTATTTGAATATTTCTATTTTATTTCTTTGATTTGAGATTTCTTATTTCTTTTTATTTAATATTTTTAATATTTTCTTTTCATTTTTTCGATATCTTTTTTTATCTATTTTTTGTTGTTCTATATATGAATATGTCAAAAGGACGGAGAAATTTATTTTTATTTCCCGGATTTCTCGGAAGGAGAAAGAAATTCTTTTTTATCTTGTCAATAGAGGGATGCTTATTCCTAATCAGGAAGAGAGGTAGAATAAAAAAGGGATCCGGGTCAAAAAGTCATTATCCAAAACTTCTAACTTTTACTACATTTATAACGGATGTCTCCAAAGAAAATACCATCTTCTTAGTTTTATTTTTTTCATTATAATGAACTAAATGCGTATGCGCTACAAATAAAAATAACTGAAGCTAGTGCTATACTTCCATTTGAAAATGAAGAATTTCAATCTTTTTTTTCATCTTGATTCAAGGGAAGGAAACCATGTAGCTGAAATAACTCATTCAGAACACCTTTTAAAGGATTACGTGGTACGATTGGGTCGAATAAGCCCTTATCGAATAAATACTCAGCCACCTGTAAACCATCGGGTACTGTCTTTTTCAATGTTTGTTCAATTACTCTTTTACCCGCAAACGCAATGTAGGCATTAGGTTCAGCAATAATGATATCTCCCAACATACCAAAACTTGCTGTAACTCCGCCAGTTGTAGGAGATGTAAGGATTGATATATAGAATAACTTTTTATTTAATTGATAATCATATAAAGCAGAAGATATTTTAGCCATTTGCATCAAGCTCAAACTCCCTTCTTGCATGCGTGCTCCTCCAGAAGCACACACAATAATGACAGGTAGAGATCGATTAGTAGCATACTCGATCAAACGGGTGATTTTCTCACCTACTACGGATCCCATACTACCTCCTATAAACTGAAAATCCATAACTCCCATTGCTATGGGAATACTATTTAGTTGACCTACGCCCGTTTGAACAGCTTCAGTTAAACCCGTTTTTATTTGAGAAAAAGAGATGCGATCTATATAAGGTTCCTCCTCTGAATGAAATTCAATGGGGTCCATAGAAACCATATCTTCATCCATAGGCTCCCAAGTGCCAGGATCTATAAAGAGTTCGATTCTATCTGAACTACTCATTTTCAAATGATATCCGCAGTGTTCACAAATATTCATTTTTGAACTAAAAAATTTTTTATAATTTAATCCATAACAATTCTCACATTGAACCCATAACTGTTTGTATTTTGTATTTATATCGAAATCATTAGATCTTTCTATTCTATTGAAAGAACTGCTACTAGTTTTGATACTAGAATTTCCACTTTCAATACTACTTCTATTTTCCGTACAAATAAAACTAAAAATGTAACTGTCGATACCACTGTAAATGTCACTATTGATTTCAAAACGAAGATAACTATCAATGCAACTATTAATGTGATTATTCCAATTAGATTGAGTATCATACATGGAATAATAATAGTAGTAATTATTACTATTAGACCCACTATTCAAATAACTAGAAAAAAGAATCTCTAGTTCACTCAAACTAGCATTGTCAATATCAAAAATCTGATTTTCAATATCAAAATATACAGAATAAGTATCACCATTACTATTTCTAACTAAAAAAGTATGATCAGAGATCAAACTCCAAATATTCCTGTTATCAAATAAATAATTTAGATAATTAATATTACTAAAACTATAACTGTCCCAACTAGAAATCTTTTTCTCCGTATCATTTAGAATAGTTTCTTCACTTCCACTGGTATGTCCAAGAGCATCAAGACTATCATCCATTGATTTACTTAGTCCACATCTATGTTCTAACTTCTTGTTAGACAACATAGAATTTAACCAACATTTTTCCATAGATTCTTTCTGCCCCCTATTTGATAAAAACCTAATACTAATAGATGAATAGTCATTCGATGAAGAAAAAACGATGAAGAAAAAATCATTTTACTATTTTTTTTTTCTTTTTATTTCTCATCAGAATTCAAATGAAGTATATGATCCAATCATTAAGATTGTTAATGAAAAACGAGCGAGTCTTGAAAAGAAAAGATTCTCTTTTTGAGGAATCCGGTGAATCATTTCAATATTATGATAGAGATTATGATAGAATCTTTTCCTCAAAAAAAGATATATGATATATAAAGACAGGTTTTTCTCATGTAAAACTTTCAATTCTCATCAAAAAGATACATAGTTGTTTCTTCCCATAAATTAAAAATGAATTATCGTCTCGTAGAATATCGTGTCATATAGTCAAATAAGAAAATGAGTTTATATTACAACAGGGAACGAAAAAGATAATAGGGAACGAAAAAGACAATATACAGGATAGGGGTATAAGGAATCCTTCCCTTGGCTTGATCTATGGCCTGAAACTAAGGAATATAAAATGATCCACCAATCCAATCCCAAGGATCCATAATTCAGCCTATGGCTCCAACAAGGAATAATAGAATAGATAAGTTGTTTAGTCTTCCTTCGATCTTATCTTCTTATGTTTAGATTTTGTATATACTTGTATATTGTATTGTATATTGTAAGGTCTGTACATATAAAAAAAGATATATGTAAATACACAAAGACCCTCATAGTTCATAGTATAGTATTAGTATAAGATGTTTATTCTTTATCCGATTCGGCCCAATCTTTCTTTTTTTGAGGAAAAGATTGGGCCAAGTTTCATTGCAATCAATTAGGAGAACAAACAGGAATTGCTGAATTATACGCGCTTATTTTGTCTATATATCTAGCTTATCCACTGGTTCGAACTCGAATGTGATCGCTTTCCATACTTCACAAGCAGCGGCTAGCTCAGGGCTCCATTTGGTAGCTTCACGAATAATATCATTACCTTCACGAGCAAGATCGCGTCCCTCATTACGAGCTTGTACACATGCTTCTAAAGCCACCCGATTAGCTACTGCACCGGGTGCATTTCCCCAAGGGTGTCCTAAAGTTCCTCCACCGAACTGTAGTACGGAATCATCCCCAAATATTTCGGTTAGGGCAGGCATATGCCAAACATGAATACCCCCTGAAGCCACGGGCAGAACA